GATCATAAGTAGAAAGTTCGTATTCTTCAGTCATTGATAAACAATTTGTTGGACAATACTCAACGCAATTGCCACAAAAGATACATATTCCGAAATCAATACTGTAATTAAGCAAACGTTTCTTTCGAATATCAGGTTCAAATTTCCAATCAACAACGGGCAGATCTATAGGACATACACGAACACATACTTCACAAGCAATACATTTATCAAATTCAAAGTGGATTCGTCCCCGGAATCGCTCTGATGTGATTAATTTCTCATAAGGGTATTGAATGGTTACAGGTAAACGATTCGCGTGAGATAAGGTAATCATGAAACCTTGACCAATGTACCTTGCAGCTCGTACTGTTTGTTGACCATAATTCATGAACCCAGTTACCATAGGGAACATATCGTAAATGTCTATAGTTTTCTATTTGTTTCTTTCTCTTGTTTGAGACAAATGATAAATATAAAATATTACTATTTTTTATAGCGAAAGAAGTTGGGAAGAAGTTGTTAATAATAGATTGCCGAGAGAAATAGGTAAAAGAAATTTCCATCCAAAATTTAATAGTTGGTCCATTCTCAGCCTTGGTAGAGTCCATCTTGTTGTGATAGAAAGGAACAAAAATAAAAAAGTTTTAGCTAATGTAATAAAGATACCAATTATAGCTCCAACTAGTTTTATTTTGCTTGCTTTATTTACTTCAAAAAATTCAGGAATAAATATGTACGGAATAGAAAGATTCCAACCGCCTAAGTAAAGAACTGTTACAAATAATGACGAAATTAGTAAATTGAAATATGAAGCAACGTAAAAGAAACCAAATTTGATACCTGAATATTCGGTTTGATAACCTGCTACTAATTCTTCCTCTGCTTCTGGTAAATCAAAGGGTAATCTCTCGCATTCCGCTAGCGAAGAAATTAGAAAAACGAAAAATCCTATAGGTTGACGCCACAAATTCCACCCCAAAAAACCATATTTTGATTGCGCTTCAACTATATCAACTGTACTTGAACTGTTAGATAATCATAGTCGGTGATAACATCACTGCTACCATCTCTATTACAGAACCGTACATGAGATTTTCATCTCATACGGCTCCTCAAGGGTCACAGATAAATCTAAAAACCTGTTCGATATTCTTTATTAATCTTAATATATTATATATTTCTACGATAGATAAACAAACTAAAAATATATTTATTGTAAGGTCCCGAATTAGACCAATGAAATTCTGTCTGCTAGAGAATATATTTCTAATAAACCGTGCTTCAGAATTGATCTCATCTTTTTTTTAACCATTCAATTGTTCTTTGTTGAGTAATAACTTAATCCTTGAATAAAACTTGAATAAAATCTATTTTTTTTCTAGCAATTTTTATTAATAGATTAATAGAAATTTCAACCTATGATTTTTGATTACAAAAATTATACATTTGTATTTGTTCATGAATCAGTATAAGAATTCCAATTATTTAAAGTTCTATGATAGAAAATAAAAAAGCCGTCTTTGTTTTCTATTCTATTTTTTTGTTCCTATTCTCCTTTCTCATAAAAGGGGAGACGTAAAAAAGGGTAAAAGATTACTTCGTTCTTAATAGTTATTTACTTAATCGGGGATAGGAGCATACTCTGGATCGAAATCATGGGGAGTACTACTTGGTCGTTTCTACTAACTTAAAGCCCCAATTTGATTTTCTTGATGTCCAAATATTCGGTTGGATAATTTGCATTATTTATATTACTAATCCTTTTTGTATCTTGGTGTTCCTAATCATCCACTCTTTTTTGCTCAATCCTCTATTATTCTTATAGTAATAAAAAATATGGGAATAAATAGTTAAAATTTTATAGAATTGGATCTTTTATTTTAAACCCGCTTCAAGCCATGATGACTAATGAATCAAGCTTGGGGTAAACAGTATAGATTTTTGTTTTCTTTTAACTCTTGTACATAGGCAATGAGACTACACTTTTACTGCGAATTTTTAAGCTGTTTTCTTTCACTCATATAACTATCTGGTTTAGTTCATTTAACTTTTTTCCTAGAAATGAAAAAAGAAATAAGAGAAAGTTTATGTTTTAACGAATCACACGTAGAGATATTGATAACACACATAGAGTTAATGGTATTTCATAACTAATTGATTGAGCAGCAGCTCGCAGACCACCTAAAAAGGAATATTTATTATTTGATCCATATCCTGACATAAGAAGTCCAATGGGAGCAATACTTGAAATAGCAATCCATAAAAAAACACCTATACTGAGATCGGCTAGAACAAGATGATAACCAAAAGGAATTACTGAATAACTTAACAAAATGGATATGACAGCTAGGGAGGGGCCAATAGTGAATAAACTAATATTTCCTCTAGATGGAAGAAGATTCTCTTTGAAAAGCAATTTTGTCCCATCCGCTAGAGCTTGAAGAATACCCAAAGGGCCCGCATATTCAGGGCCGAGACGTTGTTGTATCCCGGCAGATATTTCTCTTTCTAACCAAACAATTACGAGTACACCTAGTGTAATTCCTAATACAGTAGTTAAAATAGGTACAAACAGCCATATGATACCATAGATTTCTTTTAAGAATTCCAACCTAGAAAAAGAATTGATAGCTTCTACTTCTCTTGTATTAATTATCATTTCAACGATCAACTTCTCCCATAATGATATCGATGCTACCTAGTATCGTCATAATATCAGCCAATTTCATTCTTGTAACTAATTGAGGAAGAATTTGCAAATTAACAAAACCTGGTGGTCTAATTTTCCATCTCCAAGGAAAAACATTCTGATCTCCTATCATAAAAACCCCCAATTCCCCTTTTGGGGCTTCGACTCTTACATAAAGTTCTTGCTTTGACAATTCAAAAGTAGGAGAAGGTTTTTTACTAATGAATCGGTATTCAAAATCATTCCATTCGGTATTTCTGACTCCAGCAAAGCGCCGGGTTTCTAAATTCTCATAGGGCCCTCCCGGAATTCCTTCTAGAGCCTGTTGAATAATTTTTATAGACTCCGTCATTTCACTCATTCGTACTAAATAACGAGCTAATGAATCCCCCTCTTTTTGCCATTGGACTTCCCAGTCAAATTCGTCATAACATTCATAATTATCAACCTTACGAAGATCCCATTGTATTCCGGAAGCTCGTAACATTGGTCCTGATAAACCCCAATTTATTGCTTCCTCTTCACTAACAACGCCCACCCCTTCAACTCGTTCTAAAAAAATAGGATTCCGCGTAATGAGCTTTTTATATTCAGCAACCTCCCTTAAAAAATAATCGCAAAAATCCAAACATTTATCTATCCAGCCATGAGGTAGATCGGCAGCTATTCCTCCAATACGAAAATAATTATGCATCATTCGCATACCGGTGGCAGCTTCGAATAGATCATATATTAATTCTCGTTCTCGAAAAATATAGAAGAAGGGAGTCTGTGCACCAATATCTGCCATAAAGGGTCCAAGCCATAACAAATGAGAAGCTATACGACTTAACTCCAACATAATTACTCTGATATAGCTAGCTCTTTTAGGGACTTGAATATTTCCCAATCGCTCTGGTGCATTTACAGTTATTGCTTCTGTAAACATAGTAGCTAAATAATCCCAACGTGTTACATAAGGTAAATATTGTATAATTGTGCGATTTTCTGCAATTTTTTCCATCCCTCTATGTAAATAACCCAATATTGGTTCACAGTCGATAACATCTTCACCATCTAGAGTAAGGATGAGTCGAAGAACACCATGCATTGATGGGTGGTGAGGACCCATATTCACTATCATGAGGTCCTTTCTTTTAACTGGTGCAGTCATAGGTTTTTTACCGATTCATTCTTCCATGAATTGTTGAAAATAAAAAGAGGGTCATCAAAAGTAAAATCATTTTTTAAATTAACGCGTTTTTATCTCTCGAATATTCAACTGACCTATTAATTCTTTATAACGTACTCTATTTTTTTTTAATAAATAAGCTAGCAGTCGTTGGCGCTTTCCCAAAATTTTCCGCAGACCTCTCTGAGATAAATAGTCTTTTTTATTCAATTCCAAATGGGAAGTAAGCTTTCGTATTTTATTAGTAAAACAGAATACTTGGAATTCTACAGACCCCGGGTTTTCTTCTTTTTCTTTTTGTGAAATCACTGAAATGACTGAATTTTTTACCATAAAAAAATCCCCTTTTTTGACAAATATGAATTTTACTGATCAGTAATAATAATGCGAGTTAGTGGTATACATAATAAACTTATTTTTTATGGAATTCTATATATAATTTTATTAAATAATTTAAAGAATCGATCCAATTAAACTGGTATTTGAATAGGTATACAAAACAATAGTCTATTTTGCATTTTCAAAAGAAAATTGTTGAAATTTTAAAATGAAGAAGATTTTGTTGATTCGTTTTTCGAAATAATGGATACCCCATTACATTAAATTAGTATCATATATTAGACTAAAATGTAAGACAAGTTCTACGTGCATTTGTTTGCTTTCATATATCAGATATGGTACTATATTAAGTTTCATTAATTACTTTTCAATTTCGGGATACATACGTATCCTTAACAGACTGAAACAACTTCCGTTATTTGTATCAAACCAATAGCGATTCATACAAGCTAAATCTTCTAATCGATAATTGGGCCAAAGAAGTAATTTTAATTTAATGAATTTTTGTCTATCAAGATCGTTATTTTCATTCAAAAATTGATTAGAACTTTTCAAATTATTCCCATTACAAAATATTATATTTTTTTGGATATCTTGACTATTCTTTGAATGGAAACAAATTAGAATTCTCAATTCTCTACGACGTCGCGATGCTAAAATATTTTCAGGGAAAAACAAATAAGAATTCTTACTTCCAGTTAGACGGCTTCGAATGGATTTATCAAAATCCTCCTTATCAGCATATATTTTCTCTTGGTATCTTTGATTAATACCATGTCTACTCTTATGAACTAATGAAATAGTTATGGTTTGGTGCATAAGAAACTGGCCTGATTTTTTTACAGACAGACGAAGAGGTTCGATAATTAATCTTCCCCTTTTCATCAATTCTGGAAGAGTTAAATTCTTTTTAATCAGCATTATATCAAGATTCATTTCTCTCCTTTGAATAGAGAATAGGGCTATTTTTTTTTGATTTATCAGTCTAAGCAGGAGACAATATACTTTGATATTATTGATCATTCTTTGATTCAAAGCACCCTCCCATCTTAATTGAAAAAGTAAATATCTTTTGAGGAAGAAATCAAGTTCTGCTTCTGTATTGCTCTTGTATTGTTTTTTCTTTTGTAGTTTTTTCCTATCTGATTCCGAATAAGTTTCCGCAATCTCGTTTTCTTGGTTTAATAGAACAGATACAAGACTTTCTTGGTTTTGCATAGTTGATCGAAGATCTCTTTGATTTGTAAATTCTTTTTCTTTTTTATTCTTGAATTCAAAATATTTTTTTTCGTTTGATAGTATAATTCCTTTTTGTTTTCTATTCAGGTTTTTAGTTTCACTAATATTTTCATTTATATTCAAATTCAAAAAAAGGAATTTGCTTGGTATAAACCAGGGTTTAATTTTATATGCATTATAAAATAGGAAAAATTCTGGAAAGAACCAAAGTTCTAGATTTAATATAGGATGACTTAGTATTTCTCTATTCATTCCCATCCAATCCCATTTTTTTTTTTTATTGGATGAATTTTTTTCTTCATCTTGATGAATCATAAAATAAAAAAGATCTTTTTTATCCATTTTATCCATTATTTGATAATTTTGAGCCTCGGTCTTAGTATTTTGGTTCCTATTGGTATTCACCTTGACCCAAGCTTCAATATCTATTTTTTTTTGAAAACAAAAATTGATAATTTTACAATCAAAATATTTTCGATCCATATTTTTTTCCATATATATACTAGCACTTTTTCCTATAAAATTATTGATAGGGATATAGGCTAATCTAGCAAATTCGTTTCTTTTTTGTGTATTGTAATTATAAAAATTATTTGGAGTTTTATTTACTTGGAATGGTGATCTATAAATAGATGGGTCCTCCCTCTTTTCATAATTAAAATTAATAGATCTATAAGATAAAAGATTATATGTATAGTATTTTTGAAAATTATCTTTTTGATTTGGTAATAAATATACTTCGTAATCACTTGGTTTTTTATAATAACTCAATTGTTCTTTTTCATATGAATCCGCTTTGTTTAAATTTTTATCTAGAATTGTACGACATTTTTTTGTGCTATTTCGCCATTTTTGTGCTATTAATTTAGACCATTTAATCTGAGATAAATTATATTGATAATAACCTCTTAACCAGCCTTTCCATTGATTTTTTTTTGAATTCATAAGTTTCTTATCTTTAAATTGAGAATTTATTATTTCTTGGCTGCCAAAATTTTTGTTTATTGAAGTTTTAAGAAAAAAAGATGTTCCGCGATATTCAAGAATATTAAACAAATTGGGGACTTGGACTTTTGATAATTTGTAAAATACATATGCTTGTGAGAAGGAGGATAATTTCTCAAAATTTTGTAAATTATTATTACTAATATTATAAAAGCACTTTTGTATAGTTGAAATAAAGTTAATTGTATTTTGATTAGTTTTATTACTTTTTTCGTGATTTTTTTTAGTATTGGAAATAGGTTTATCAATAATAGTTTTTATTGATTCAAGACAAAGTTTTGAATGTATTTTGGGAATATTAATGATAGATAGAAGGATATCTATATATATATTTTCAATGAAAAATTTTATAAAAAAATGAAATTTACGGATTATTCGAGCACTACGTCGTTTTAATATTTGCCAAATAATTTTTGTTAATTCGAATCTTTTAGCATTATAATTTTTTTTATTAGTACTAACATTTATTCCGGGAGTCACTTTTTTTTTTTCTTTTGTAATTCTTTCTATTTTTTTTCTAATTATATTTGTTCTATCAGTTAGATCATTCATTTTTTTTTCTGTTAGTAAAAAATTTGTCCAATTTCTAAATTTAATTTGATCCATTGATTCATTAATTATTTGATTATCCGTTATAGAATCTTTTTCTTTTTTAGTTTCTTTTGATTTATCTACTTCTTTCAATCTACTAAATATCAATAGAATTTTATTTATTTTTGAGATTTCTTTTATTTTTTTTTTAAAATTTCCAAGTTTTTTTTCGAGTTTCTTTAAAATAGGGTAAAAAAAGTAAGGCCTTTTTCTAGGAGAACCAAAAGGAAGTTCAGTTTCCATTCCCAAAATTGTTAAAAAAAAAAAATCATCCTTTTGACCTTTCTTTTTGATTCGATCTAGATAAGAATACCTTAGTTTATATCCGTGCCAAGGTTTTAGACAGAAAGGAAATAGGACTTTTATCTGAATGCCGTCTAGTAACCAATTTCTTGGAAATTCTCTTTCTGATAATTGAACACCATTATAGGTGCATTTAATATGTATTTCTCTATTCCATTCCTTTAAATCTTCAGACCATTCA